ATCACTTCCCGAAAGGATCTTATACTTTGTATTATTAATATAATCTAGTTTCTTTATATATATATAATAGATTGAATTTATCTAATTCATTTCTATATAGAATAGAGTGGCGATTAAAATGAATGATTTACTGAGTATAAATCATGAATCAAAAATGGAAAATCATAAAAGATGGAAAAAGCTTTGGTTTGGCATCTAGTCATATCATTCCATTATATTGACAATTTCAAAAAACTGTTCATACTATGATCATAGTATGATCGCGGTCAGGCAAATATGCCCCCATCGTCTAGCGGTTCAGGACATCTCTCTTTCAAGGAGGCAGCGGGGATTCGACTTCCCCTGGGGGTAGGGTACTACGAAAGGAAGTTGATCATGGATTATCAATAAACCTAGAATTGATTCTTCCTGGGTCGATGCCCGAGCGGTTAATGGGGACGGACTGTAAATTCGTTGGCAATATGTCTACGCTGGTTCAAATCCAGCTCGGCCCAATAATTCGCTGATCCGCCATAACAAAAAATGCCCATTTTTTTTTTTTTTTTTTGTTTTCCAGAAAAGCCAAACAAAAAAAGTAGGGAAGAATAAGAATAAAAAAAGTCCAATTTTCTGATATATCCATCCCTACCGCTATTTGTTTTTTATTTGTTCTATTTATTTGTTCCCATAAATTCTGAACTTGATAACGATGTAGATTCATATCAGGATCATTAAGTATAAAGTTTAATGAAAAGAAAGAGTAAAGTAAACAAAAAGGACTCTTTTTTCATTTTAAAATTGATTATCGATCGATTTATTTGGCAATAACCAAAGGATTCCTAGTAACTAGGAATCCGCGCCGCTCTCACCTCTCACTAAAGTGCATACCCGTATGGATATCAATATATCACTCGCGCCTTTGTTTGTTACAACACGGCGATTCGAATCTAAAATCTAAATAGAAAATGGCTTGAATGAAATCATAAGAATATCTATGCTGTACACTTTTCTTTATTTCCCTGGGATTGTAGTTCAATTGGTCAGAGCACCGCCCTGTCAAGGCGGAAGCTGCGGGTTCGAGCCCCGTCAGTCCCGACGGATGCAATAAAAAAATACATCAATTGATCCCTCCATTTTCTGTGAAAGGGGATACAAATGACAGAATTTCATTCCCAACGATATCCTTTTTTTTTTATTTATTTTTTCCTTTCTATTTTTTGTTGGGGTTTACTTGTAAACTATTTGTAAACGGTGAAAGTGGAAAAGCAGTCAGATGATACATCATCAGATGATTGTACAAGGAAGCTGGTAGATTATCGAAAAGAAAGAGTGGAAAAGAATATATAAATAAAGGAAAGGAATTCTTTTGATTGGACCAGGAATCACATTTTGTATTCGGTGTGGATAAAAGATCTTCCTATGTTATACTATTCAATTCTCGACGGTGAATCGATTTGATAGCTTAGATATTGTTATTCATGATATTGATCCGATTCGATGTCATTGAAATGTAAGTCATCGCATTGAATTTACAAGCGACAAATTTATCATCTCTATGGGATTAAATCCCGAGTTATTGCGAAGTAAAAAAAAAACAATGAAATTATGGAAGTAAATATTCTCGCATTTATTGCTACAGCGCTGTTCATTCTAGTTCCTACCGCTTTTTTACTTATAATATACGTAAAAACTGTCAGTCAAAGTGATTAATTTGAATGAAACTTGACTTTTTATCAAGGATTTAAGAAAAAAAGGATTCCAATTTCACGTCTTAAATAAAATGAATGGACTAGACTCGGCAGTATCCTATAAAACTCGATAGTATGGTAGAAAAATATATATATGAATCTTTCTACCATACTATCTATATCTATTATTGTAATGTATAAAGATACAAGCTTAATATAGATGAATCTACAATATGTATCTTCATCCATGTCGATATCAATTAAATATATGTAATGTACATAGTATCTCAATTTTATTTCTTCGCTTGATCTATTTTATTTGTGTTGATTTCAATCAATCTGAAATAATTGAAAGGCAAGTCTTACGATTTTCTAATTCTTTCATTTCATGGATTTGATTCTTTTGATGGATACCGAGATTCATATTGAAAATAATCAGAAATGAAGGAAAAATGTAATGGAATAGGCATATATTAATTTAATAAAAAAAAAAACGAAAACCAAGTAATCTTTTTTTTTAACATTTCAAAGAAGTAATTCATTGAGCAGTTGACAGATGATCCAAAGAGTTCAGTTCTATGGTAACTTTTCTTTGTATTTCGTTTCGAAAAAGGGGTATACCCTACCGATTTAAAATTGAACTTCTTTTCTTTTGATCCATGATATGAAATGAGTCAATAAAGCATGGCATAAATGAAATTCCTAAAATAATAAATAAAACAGGGGGTAAGTGTGCAATATGTGACTCCACTGAGGCAAGATCTTATTAAATAAAAAAACTACTTTTTTTCTCTTTGAACAGTAAAGAGGGAAGGAAATAAAAACAAGTTTACTTTCGAAATACGAACATGGGAATTATTGAAATGTTTGTTTGATTTTGATTGAAAGGGTATTATTCATCTATATTATTCATAGAATACATTACTTCACTAGAATCCAAGAATTTCGAAATGAAGACTAATAAAATAGTTAAAAAAAAAGGCTTTGCAAAACGATCTTGAAAACAATTGATACGGTTTGATTCCTCAACCCAATTAGGAGTACCCCTAGAGTCCACTTCTTCCCCATACTACGAGGGAAAGGGAAAATGTAAAGACTACCATTAAAGCAGCCCAAGCAAGACTTACTATATCCATGTGTATTATGTCCCCTATCTCTATGAATCTGAATATGAAACAAATATGAAGGAATTTTTCCATTATTGTTCACTAATAATAGTGGAATTACCGGCGCATCGTCAAAAAGAAAAGGGAATTCTGACACACCACCGTTGATGAAACACTTCAATAAATCCGCTTATAACTTATAACAAGTTATTATATGATTTCTAGTAAAATCGAGAACCATTAAGCACAAGCAAAATACGCAGTAACACTTTTGGAAGTATCAAAAGAATGTTACTCACATGTAGCAATAATAAGACTTATTCTTTCTTTTGGTGTCCCGCAAAAAGTAAAAGCCAATTATCCATCCAATCTAATATTAATTGGATGCCTGAACACTCAGAGACTTTCATCAGTCTGTATCCAAATTCCAACCCTTCTACAACCATTCATTAGTTAATTAGACACTCCCATTATGCAATCTAATTCAAGACTCCGCTAGTAGCCCCTCCATTAGTAGGGGAGGGGCTACCATATCAAGATTTACTGATTCCCTTCCACTACTCTAGTTTTTCCTTGAATCCTAGACTACAACACTTTAGAAAACAAAACCTCCGGAAGTTTATAATCAAGAAAGTCTCAAGAGTCCTTTTCTTACACTTGTTTTTGCTGGCGAAAATTTGTCGAGTTATATCAGCAAAAGCAAAACAGAATATAGGATTTCGAGTTTTTTGTTGATCAGGCGACACCCGGATTTGAACTGGGGAATAAGGGATTTGCAGTCCCCCGCCTTACCGCTCGGCCATGTCGCCAAAAGGCTACAAACAAAAAAATGAGAGTATGCCCTTTTTATTTTTAGATTGGATCCATACCTTCAATTGGTTATAGTATCTCAAGACACACAATATCTAAAAACTTTCCTTTTCTTTTTTCTTTTCTATTGAAAAAGAAAATGTGGATTCTCAGTTACAAAAGTCAAAATTCAGAACAAATAAATTGGAACCATTAACTATTAACTATTGGCTGCAAATTTATGGACGATTCTTCTTCACTTGTCTTTTTATAATGGTATAATAAAATCAAAATGGATACATAACTAATCAGTATTGATTTTTTTTTTTCAATATCAATAAAAAAAACTTTCTTAATTTCAATTATATTATAATATAATAATATAACAGCAATTCTATGTAAACCCCAGAACCTAAGTTGTTACACAGCTATAGTTATCTAATGAGGTATTTTATCTACCTAGATATGATGTCCATAGGGAATCAGCAAGAAATTATCGTGTTTCAATTTTTCATTGAATAGATTCAAATTTAAGAAAAAATAGAATTTTTGATAGAGCACGCCATGTGTTGTCTCCACTAGAGCGCTATAATGGAATAAAAAGAAAAGAGGAAAGACATAGATAAATAGAAATGCTATATCTGCACATGTTTAATAAATACAAGCCCTCTTTTCGTACGCACTTCAATCATATTTTAAATATTCTACTAAAAAACTAAAAAGTGGGTAAAACCATCTCTCTTCTATGCGAATCATTTTTTGAACAATGGAATCCATGAAAAAATTAAGTGCTAGAAAAATCAACTCTCTCCCTATATATATTTTATGATTATTTTGTCTTTATCTCAACGAACGGATCAAATCAGGAATTCATTTCATTTTTCTGGTATTCAATCGGATTGGAATATGTAATATCATAATAATGGTAGAAATTGAATTATTATTTTTTTTTATATTCTATACAAAACCCCATAAGGCTAAATGGCATTTATCAATCATTTTCTGTATCTGTTTGTTATAAATATAAATTCAAATTTGAGTATAATTTTTCTTCTTCCGTTCATACGCATTTCAGATTTCATACATTCCATATATATTATATGGTATATGGAGTTAGATAAAATTTCATGTGATTCAGTAAACAGAATAGAAATTCAATTCCATCATTATTAGATCGATTCATATGATTCGATGAAGAATGAGAAAAGAATGGGATTTTTTTGATAAATGGGAAATTCAAAATGCTCGGGGATGAAAATGGGGAAATGTCTACAATACCTGGGTTGAATCAGATACAATTTGAAGGATTTTGTGGGTTCATGGATCGGGGTTTAACAGAAGAACTTTATAAGTTTCCAAAAATTGAAGATACAGATCAAGAAATTGAATTTCAATTATTTGTGGAAACATATCAATTGGTGGAACCGTTGATAAAAGA